AGATATAAAAAAAGGGGGATCTTCTGTTCTGAAATTGAAATCAAAGAAAGATATTTAAGATGGCTTATATGTTGTGACTTGGAATAAATGTTTCTCCGTAAAGGAAGGGAAGAGCTATTTTTTTATTGCAAATTTATTCCTAATAGACCATCTAGGAACAAGAAGATTAAATTGGAAATATCGACAGATTCCCGCGTAGTCCAAAGAAATATGAAAATAATAATAAAAAAAAGATCCAATTTTATCTCTATCGAATTTTAATATCAGAATAGTGAATAGAATTATGGTGCAATGGGTTAGGTCCACTTACTTTTTCTTTTGTTGATTTCTAATCGATTTAATTGGAATAATGGAAAATAGGAAAGTAATGAAACTATTTTATTCAAGGAGACGACTTAATCCATATTTATTATAATTTATAATTTATTATAATAATATTAGCAAATTTATAACTATACTCTAATTTATTAGTACGTTATCATTTCTATAATAATAATAAATTATACGTATATTACATTATATAATTTGTTACTTTAATTTATTACAAATATCCACAATAACTTTATTCGTAATTCAAATACGAATACTACCGTCGGATTTTGTTTTTTATTTATGAAAAAACCAAAGCCCCTTATCGGATTTGAACCGATGACTTACGCCTTACCATGGCGTTACTCTACCACTGAGTTAAAAGGGCTCGTTTGATTCAATTCCTGAATAAAGTCACTAGCTACTATGAGTTTAGTATATAGACTTATTATAATATATGTACATACTTATTATAATATATGTACATATAAGACTATATCTTATATTTATAGCGGTTCGTTCAGAAATGAAAAATTTGACTTGTCTGTTAAATAAAATTCTAGGGGAGGATATACTAGTGAATATAGTTAAAATAAAATGGTTTATTGATATTGGATTTGATAAATAGAAATGCAATGACAATGGATTTTTTCCGATCCTAATTGGAATTGACATCATAACGAAATTTATTTGATTGATACACGTACCTACTAATTTAACAGGGATCCAACATATCTCATTGAATGATTGATAAAGAAATTTGGCGCAGCCTCTGAACTAAATTATTGGCGGAAAAAATCCTATAGAATCGTGAAAGATGGAAAGATCCTCCGTCTCGAGTCATACCATCCCATTATATTGACAATTTTTAAAATTGTGCATACTATCAGCATAGTATCCTGGCGGTCGTTCAAGTATGATATGCCCCCATCGTCTAGTGGTCCAGGACATCTCTCTTTCAAGGAGGCAGCGGGGATTCGACTTCCCCTGGGGGTAGGGTACTACGAAAGGAAGTTGATCATGGATTATCAATAAGCCTGGAATTTATTCTTCCTGGGTCGATGCCCGAGCGGTTAATGGGGACGGACTGTAAATTCGTTGGCAATATGTCTACGCTGGTTCAAATCCAGCTCGGCCCAAAAATCCGCCGATCTACACACGAAATGGTATCATATAACCCATTTTGTGCTCTCCAGAAATGCCCCATCCCCAGCACTATTTATTTACTCTATTTTTCCAACAAATTAGGATCTTGATAATGATCTAGATTCATATCAGGATCTGTAAGTATAAAATACAATCGAAGGAAAGGGATAAAGAAAAAACCCTTTTCATTGAAAGAGTAATTATCCCATTTATTTGTCAATAACGAAAGGATTACTAGTAATCCAGGTCGGTCTCACTAAAGCGCATACCCATATGATATTATATATATCACTCGCGGCTCTGTTACAACACGCCAATTTGAATCTAAATTCAAAATTGAAGGGGTCAAAATTGAAGGGGTTAGAATAAAATAATAAAAATATGTATACATAATACTTTATTTTATTATTGTATTTACTTGGGATTGTAGTTCAATTGGTCAGAGCACCGCCCTGTCAAGGCGGAAGCTGCGGGTTCGAGCCCCGTCAGTCCCGACGGATCCAATAAAAAAATATATAAACTCTGCTCTCTCTTTTTTGTGAAAGTAAGTCGAATTTCGTTTTTATCATCAATCGGGGAATTTTCATTTCTTTGACTAGTACTGATTCGATTGATGAGCGATAGACATATGTGGATTAGGAGAATTATTGGTAGCATCACATTCAGGATTCCAAGAGATACCATACTGTACCGGGTATGGCTTTTTCGATTACTGGTACTCTGTCGAATAGAGTAGAGTACTTTATGTGTCCCGGAAGTACATATAGAAAGGGAATTTGCATGATATAAAATAACTTAGTTATTGTAATAGAATACTTTCAGGGATCGCTTTTTTATTAGGGGGTTTCCTTGAAAGAACAAACTTTATTTATTTTTATATAAAAATATATAATAATAAATAATTATAGTTAATTTGATGGAATATTAGATTTTTTATACCGAAACTTGTACTCGTCTTTATCATCCTTCTTTTGTTTTCCAAGGAGATTAGATTCGCTCAGTAAAAAAAGAAGTTTCGAACTTAACTCTTTCCCCCCCTTTTTTTATTTATCTTTTATTGTTTGTTGGGGGTTGTTTAGAATCAATGGTAAGTGTAAGGGCGGTTCAATGATACTTCATCAGATGGTTGTACAAAAAGGGCAGTAGGTTATATAAAAGAAAGAATAAAAAAGAATGATAAAAAAAAAAAAAAAAGGAAAATTATTGGTTGGATCAGGAATAAAATTTGGAGTTCGGTATGGATAAAAGATTGTCCTATGTTATACTATTCAATTCTTGACGATGAGTTGATTTGATAGTGCAGATATTGTTATTCATGATATTGATCCGATTTGATATCATCGAGATGTAATTCATCCCATTGAATTTACAAGCGAAAGATTTATTATCTCTATGGGATTAACTCCCGAGTTATTGCGAATTAAATTAAAGAAAAACGAAACAATGAGATTATGGAAGTAAATATTCTCGCATTTATTGCTACTGCACTGTTTATTCTAGTTCCTACCGCTTTTTTACTTATAATATACGTAAAAACAGTCAGCCAAGGTGATTAATTTGAATTAAACTGGACTTTTTAGTTCTTATCAATAATTGAAGAGACGAAAGGAAAGGGATTCAAATTTCGCGTCTTAAATGAACTGGGCAGACTAGAATTCGCCGTATTCTATGAAATAAATACGATAGTATGGTAGAAAGATTCAGATATTTCTTTCTACCATACTATCTACTATTGTTATTGTAGTGTATATAAGGTGTATTGTAATCTGGATTAATTTAATAGAGATCAATCTACAATAGTATCGTCAGACTACAATAGTATCGTCAGATTTCTATATATCGGTATATATATGGATATCAATTATATATTATATATATCAATTATATATTATATATAATGTATATAGTGCCTCCCACCAATTCGATTTCTTTGCTTTATGCACCTGTCTTATATTTATATTTAATTTGTGTTGATTTCAATCAATTTGAAATAATTGAAAAGCGCCGCGTACGATTCTAATTCCCAGATTGCTGATTATTTTCAATATGAATTCCGATCAAAAGAATCAAGGGCCTCTTTGATGGGTATAATAAAAGAAAATTTAAAGTAATCTTTTTATTAGCATAACATTCTGACGAAGAGGTCATTGATCGATCAGTTTCCAGATGATCTATTGAAACTCCTTCGAATTTCGAAAAAAAAAAAGGGGGGCTAAAGGATTAGTAAACCTCTTTTAACGTTTGAATAGTGAGTTCAATAAAATTGGAATAAATTTCCTACCATTTGTATCTCTTTTACTTTGTATTCTTTTTACTTTCGAAATACAAACAGGGAAATAATTGAAATATTTGTTTGATTGAAAGAATATTCTTCATATATATTATTCATAAACTATATTACTACACTAAAACCCAAGAAAATTTTGAAATGCAGATATTTTTCTATTTCAATTTAAAAATTGAATTTTAAATTGAAATAGTGTTGAAATAGTGAAATTTCAACTAAAAAAAGATTTTCAGACCTGAACGATTTATAAAAAATTTGATACAGTTTAATTCCTACAACTCAATTACAATTAGTAATACTTCTAGAGTCCACTTCTTCCCCATACTACAAGTGAAAGAGAAAATGTAAAGACTACCATTAAAGCAGCCCAAGCGAGATTTACTATATCCATGTGAATTATGTCCCCTATCTCTATGACGAAATTCTTGAATTATTGTTCACTAATAAATAATAGTGGAATCACTGGCGCAGAGTCAAAAATTCTGACCTAAGATCGTTGATGAAACAATCCAATAAATCCAACTCTAACTTATTAACTTATCTAACTTATTAACTTATAAGGAGTCTTATAAGAGTTCTAGTATAATCAGAAAAGATTAAGCACAAGAAAAATATGCGGAGACCCCCTTGGAAGTATCAAAGAAATGTTACTAATATATAGTATGTAGAAATAATAAAAATAGATTCTTTCTTTTGTTGCCCTTCATTAAGTTAAATAAAAAATATAAAAAAATAGAATAAAAAAAACAAATAGAATATATAGAATATAAGGTAGATCACTACTTAGCCCATACCCTATTTCTTTCCCATTTTCTTTTGATCTAATTCTTAACTTAACGTCTCCTTATTGTCTCTATGAAAGACGCCCTATTATGTTTTTGACTAGAGGTTAACGAAAAAAGAAAACAGGTATATACATAAGTAAAAGCCAATTACTCATTCAATCGAATTAATATTGATTGCGGAGTACTCAAATGTATACTTTGATGAATATGTATACAAAGTCTCTTCTGGCCTTTCCGCAACTAAAATAAAAACGGAATTCGATTTTCGTCCTGCTATCCAATCGAATTCCAAACTCGGCTCGTAGACACTCCATTAGTAATGGAAGGACTATCAAGATTTATAAGTTTCCTCCATTGGCTTCCGCCGGAAAAATTTTTCAAATTCTAGCAGCAAAATAGAAGGGAGTATGTCAATTCTTTTGGTGATTAGGCGACACCCGGATTTGAACTGGGGAAAAAGGATTTGCAGTCCC